CGTATAATAAAAGATCTTCAATATCTGAGTAATAGTTATTGTTGAATGTAATTATAGTAAACTAAAATTACACAAAACAATAATATATTTTCTTGATTTTTTTGCCGGTTTTTCTAAAAGATAAATACTAGCATCCTCTGTTGTTGTGTGTAGGTTTAGGAAACTAAACTTATATACAACGATGAAGCTTATTTATACGTGTCTTGTATAAGACACGTATAAATAAGCCCCCTCTATGGTTGTGTGCGATTATAGTTCACTATAATCACACACAACCATCGACGGTTTGTTAAAACTTACTATTAGCCTAATAAATGGGGGTATATGTAATGTTTCAGAAAATGATGGATCTTCCCATTAGAAAATCATTTATTATATCTCTTTTATTTTTTTTTTTCTAATAAGAAACTTTCTTTTTTTTATTATAATCACACTTAATAATATGAAAAAAAAACAGGGGTGTACATGTTGATAGTTATCAACCTGTACACCTTACTTTAAAGTAAGTAACACGCAAACATTAATAATATATCTCTTCCCCAAAGAATAAATCCCTAATATACTATACAATGTTATGGAATTCTATTTACGAATTTGATCTTTGCATTGGTTTGCTTTTATTAATTTTTTTTGGTCTTTTTTCATTACGCAATGGTCACGTTGCCTTAAATCACATGCGTTTTTTATGTCAATGTTGGTTATTAATGATTACACCCTTAGAAGTACAGGATTACGCTTTGTGTTTACTTACTATCGTTTTGTTGCAAAACTTTCATTCTTTTGAAGCCTTATTATTTCTGCTCCTAGGTTATGTTGGGCAGCTATACATGTTACATAGCTGCAATTTAGTAAGCTTTTATATTTGTTTAGAAGCCCAAACACTATGCGTAGTTGTACTCTGCGGACTATTAGCACGCGGTGCTTCTACTAGTTTTAGTGTAGAGGCGGCACTAAAATTCCTGTTACTAAGTGCCATGGTTTCTGGAATGGCTTTATTTTGGTTTAGCGCGATGTATCAACGCACCGGTTCTTTAGAAATGATTGGACAAGAAACATTTTGGATTTTACTCGTAATGCTTTTTAAACTCGGTGTAGCTCCAATGCATTTGTGGAGTGTTGATCTTTATGGAAGTATCCCTAAAAGTTTACTTTTATACCTCTCAACAGCACCGAAGCTGAGCTTATTCACATTCTGGGCTTCAAGCTGGCATCACGATTATTCCGTAGGAGTTTTTATTTTATTCTCTATGTTGATTGGTAGCATTGGTGCTTATGGGCAACCCGCTTTGCGTAGCTTATTTGCTTACAGTACTATAAATGAGATCGGTCTATTGTTATTAGCGGTAGAGACTGCAGGGTTCCATACTTTGTATCAGCATCTTGGTATTTACATTATTACTCAGTTGTTGTTGTGGAACTTAACAGATAAACGATTATTTTTAATTTGTGCTGTTAGTTTAGCTGGATTACCGCCCTTTGCTGGTTTCTTTGGTAAAGCATGGATTTTTTGGCACGCTATGAGTGTCCAGGCATTTAGTTTATTAGCCGCCGCTTTATTATGTACTGTACTCAGTTTAGTCTATTATCTACGCGTCATTCGTTTATTCTGGGTAACCCCAGTTCACATTGCTGCTAGTTTCATTGGTGCACCAAATCCAACAACACTAACATCTGCTTGTGCTGTTGCCTTAGCTTTTACCCCCGTAATGCTTATTAAACCGTTTATTATTTAATAGAAGACGTACTTTTCTCAAGTAAACTTTAGTAAAGTACAATAATCGAAGAGCTTCTTTTTACGTGTTTTATATAAGACACGTATAAATAAGCTTCCTTGATGGTTGTGTGTTATTACCATTAAAGGTAATAACACACAACCATAAAAGGGGGTATATTGTTGTTAGATTACACTTGTAATCTAACTACAACATACTTCCTTGATGGTTATAAATACGTGTCTTATATAAGACACGTATTTAAAACCATAGAGGGGGGGGAGTGTACTTTACTGAAGTTTACTTCAGTAAAGTACACCTTCCTTGATGGTTATGGGGTGTTTTTGTAAACAAAAATACCCCATAACCATAAAGAGGGGAAATGTGTGATTATAGTTCACTATAATCACACATATCTTCCTTAATGGTTGTTATACTGGTTGTGGGTTTATTAAAACCCACCCTACATTATTGTTGTTTACTAAAGTGTATGCTAATTATAACTAATATCTTTTTTATATAAAATGTTTTTCGAAAATTGCGCTATCTTTTTATGTGCTTTGTTAAGCATTGCCGTAGCTTATACAAAATCTCCGTTTATGTCTTTAATGTATTCCGTAATGCTATTCATAAATTCTTCTTTTGTTTTAATGATGCTTGGTTTTGAATTTTTAGCTCTAGTAAATCTTCTTGTTTATGTTGGTGCATTAGCTGTCCTCTTTTTGTTCGTAATTATGCTATTAGAGATTCCAGCTACCGAGTTACGAGCTTATAGTCGTGGCTCGAGTAGCGTAGGGGTCTTAATTTTTTTCTTAAATGGTGTGTTCCAGCTAACCCCTTCAATCAGCCCTCGCATTATGATTACTGGGTTGACCGGCGCTGAATCAATTACGAACTTAGGGCATGCTTTGTATCTCTATTTCGCTGATTTGTTAATTTTAAACAGCTTTGTTCTCACAGTGGCCTTATTCGGAGCCTTTGCTATTGCACCTGTTCGAACAACCGGGCGATAAGCCCCCCCCCAAAATAAATTTTATATAATGTATCTCTTTTCTGTTCTTGCTCCCTTGATTGGTGGTTTTTTAAATATTTCTCCAGTTGCTCGCCTTTTAGGACATCGTGGATCTACTATTTTAGCAATTTCCTGCATGTTTATTGCTTTTTTTTCTAGTGCTATTGTTTATTACGAAGTTGTCTTCATGGGCTGCTCTGTTAATATGGATGTTGCCGGATCTTGGTTTTCCGTAGGCTCTTTTAGCACAAATTGGTCTTTTAATTTTGATTTATTAACCGCTAACATGCTGTTCACTGTAACTAGCGTAGGTATTGCCGTACATATGTACGCATGCGATTATATGCGCCAAGACCCACACTTAAGTTTATTTCTTGGATACCTAAGCTTATTCACTGGATTCATGTGCGTTTTAGTAGCGGCTGATAATTTACTAGTAATGCTTGTCGGTTGGGAAGGTATTGGTGTTTGCTCCTATTTGTTAATTGGGTATTGGAGTCATCGTTTGTCTGCTGTTAAAAGTGCTCAAAAAGCTATTTTAGTTAATCGAATCAGCGACGGCTTGCTAATGTGGGGTATTATTTGGATTTGGTTTTATATTGGAAATTTAGAATATGATCTATTAAATGTTTATAATGCTAGTGGTTTCGTAGGTTTATCTATTCTAATCGGTGCCATGGGAAAATCTGCACAAATATTATTCCATGTTTGGCTTCCTGATAGTATGGAGGGCCCAACACCAGTATCTGCTTTAATTCATGCAGCAACGCTTGTAACTGCAGGTGTTTATCTTTTAGTTCGTTTACACATTCACGACGAGCTCTTTGTAATCATCGTGGGTTGCTTGACTGCTTTCATGGCCGCTTTATTTGGCGCGACACAAAATGATTTAAAACGTGTAATTGCTTTTAGTACTTGTAGTCAACTTGGGTATATGATGGTTAGTTTGGGTCTTGGAGAAATCGGCGCAGAAGCTAGTATGGGTCATTTAATGAGTCATGCTAGTTTCAAAGCTGTACTCTTCTTAGCTGCTGGAATGGTTATTAGCGGTAATGGTGGTAACCAGAACATTACTCGTTATGGCGGAGGTGCTCATAGCTCAATGTTTACACGATTAACCTTATTAGTAGCTTCATTAAGCTTAATTGGATTCCCAGAATTAAGTGGTTTTTATTCTAAAGAAACAATTCTAAATTTAGCCGCGATTTGCGCCCACCCTGTTGCTGATGTTGCACATGTATTGCTTTTATTAACTGCCCTGCTCACAAGTGCTTATACTACTAAATTATTTTACCAATGCTTTATTGCTGATTTCGCTGGCTTAAGTGTTACCCCTGTTCACAATAAACTACCCACTTTAGCTATGGCCATTTTATTATTAGACATTCTGTTAAAGGTGTGGGTAGGAACAAACCTGCTTTCCGGAATGCTATTTTTTATCCCCTGGGGCGTAAAAACTTTACCATTCGGATTAATGATTGCCGGAATCTTAACAGCCACAGCTGCCGTAGGATCTGAGCGCTTTACACTGATTCGCTTTTGTGGTAATCGTTGGGGTTTCGACCAACTATTCGCTCGTACCCCTATAAATCCAATTCTTGATCTTGGTCGTGTTTCATGGGCCGTTGGAGACCGCGGTGTTTTTAGTGTAAATAATATTACAACACATTAATAATAATATCAAATGTTTGTTACTTTATTCTTATTAACTTTTGCTTTATCTTTAATTTTAATTCCAGAGAATCAAGTATACGTTGTTCGTACTTGGGCTTTTATCGCGACTTTGTTACCAATGTGGGCGCTAACATGGTGTTGGTGGTCATTTGATGCTTCGGGTCATGGCTTACAAATGGTAGTTATTTTAGGCCGTAGTCATTTAGCTTTCGGAATTGACCCCGTGGCCCTAAGCTTAATGCTTTTAACAACTATTTTGTTTCCAATTTGCATGATGCTCCTACGTTCTGTAGCCGGTTTCATGACTTTCATTTTATTGGAAGTATTAATCTTAGGTGCTTTATGCATTCTAGATTTATTAGGATTCTACATTTTATTTGAGGCTAGCTTAATTTTACTTTTCTTGCTTATTGGCCGCGCACCTTACGGGAGTTTAGACGCTGCTTATAAAATTGTTCTATACACTATGGTAGGCTCATTAGTTTTGTTACCAACTTTATTCATGATTTACTCAGAGTGCGGTACTACTAACGTGCTTTACATGACCTGTGCTAGCAATCACCAAACAATCTTGGGTTGGGGTTTATTAACTGTTCTCGCGGTTAAAATTCCTTTGATGCCTGTTCACTTATGGTTACCCGAAGCCCATGTGGCTGCACCTACTGCCGGTAGCGTTCTTTTAGCTGGAGTCTTATTGAAACTCGGTGGAATTGGTTTCTTACGTTTTATGTTACCAGTCGTACCCGAGTTCTGTGTAAGCGTTTTTCCCCTAGTCTCAACCTTATGTCTAGTAAGTTTCTTATTCAGTACATTAAGTACTTTACGTCAAATTGATTTGAAAAAAATTGTTGCTTATTCAAGCATTGCACATATGAGTCTTGTCACTCTTGCAATTTTTAGTCAATCCGAGTTTAGCGCATATAGCTCAAGTTTTTTAATGATCGCTCACGGGCTTGTTTCTCCTGCTTTATTCTTAATTGTAGGTATCTTGTACGATCGCGCACATACCAAATACATTTTATATTTTAGCGGTCTTGGTGCTAGCATGCCAATTGCTTGTACCCTATTTTTCTTATTCACACTAGGCAACCTTGCTTTTCCACTATTCCCTAACTTTATTGCCGAAATCTTATGTTTAGTAAGCATTTTTGCTGTTCATGAATTACTAGCTTACGTTTTCTGTGTATGCCAAGTATTAGCGGCTGCTTATGGATTCTGGGCTTTTAACCGTGTAGCTCATGGCATGACACGTGGTCCCTCTGATATTTCACGTACCGAATTTCACACGATTCTACCTTTGCTAATCGGTGTCTTGTGGTTAGGTATTAAACCAATGTAATATATATTAGAAAAATACATAAACAAGTGAGAACATCTTTAAAACTTATTTGTATATTATAAAATTTTTATGTTATAAATAGTTATACAACTTTCTAACAGAGGAAATATTTTATTAACAAATTCTTTAAAAAATCCTAATAACACAAATGTTATATATTGTTTAAAATTTTTATTAGAAAGTATGGGGGCTTTAGTATACTAAAGCCCCTTTTCTTTTAAGATATTACACATCGATTAAATTAAAAATTTTCGAAAGGAAATATATCTTACATAAAACACGTATTTATACACACCTTATTTTATATTAAAATGATTAATAAATATCAATAAGCTATTTGCTTTTCTTACGTTTATTAGGTAGCTGACCCATTATGCAAAAGGTACGCTATGTTATAGCTGTATATAAAATACGGGTTTAAATACAGAGTAGTGCATAAAAATCCACTGAAGTAAAATTAATGCGCACATGCTTAATTTTTGGTGGGAGGGGCATTTAGAAAAGAATAAAGCTAGTTGCAGTTTAAAGAGAACACTTTCTCTATAATTCAGTTTCATATTTTTCCTTCATAGTACTACATACACTATTAGTCACTCAACTCTAGATATATAATATTTAAAGGAAGTATTTGTAAGTATCTGTGTGTATTGTACAATACACTCAGATACTCACAAATACCCCCTCTATGGTTGTGTGCGATTATAGTTCACTATAATCACACATATCCCCTCTTTATGGTTATGGGGTATTTTTGTTTACAAAAACACCCCATAACCATCAAGGAAGGTGTACTTTACTGAAGTAAACTTCAGTAAAGTACACTCCCCCCCTCTATGGTTATAAATACGTGTCTTATATAAGACACGTATTTATAACCATCAAGGAAGTATATTGTTGTTAGATTACAAGTGTAATCTAACAACAATATACCCCCTTTTATGGTTGTGTGTTATTACCTTTAATGGTAATAACACACAACCATTAAGGAAACTTATTTATACTGATTTTGTAAACAAAAACACCCCGTAACAATAAAGAGGGGGCTTATTTATTCGTGTCTTAAACAAGACACGTTAAAATAAGCCCTTCCGAGATTGTTGAGTATAAGTTTAGTATACTAAACATTTATTCAACAATAATTGGGAGTGTAACCATATGGTTACACATCTAAAATTATTAAGTTAAATTTTTTTATATTAAAGTAAAGTATATTCTGGAGCAGCTTCCACTACCCCAACCTTGTTACGACTTGCTAAAATTCCTACAACACGCCTTGGTTCCAAACTTGTAACCTATGGTGTTGGTCTAGTTCTTCAGGTACAATGCAGTTATCTTAGGTGACGGGCAGTTTGTACTCTAGAGGGTTAACCTTCACCGTAGCGCTAATGATCTACGATTACTCGCGATTCCTTCTTAATGGCGGCCGTTTCAGCAACAGTTAAAAAAACTCGCCAATCCGTTTATTCAGGCAGGTTTAAAATAAAATGTCCTGCCCAATGTAATACGCCAAGGTGCCCACACTATAAGCCCCATGATGATTTGTTAAGATCGTTCAGACAAACGTGGCTAAAGTACTACAAATAAAAGTAGAACTTCGCACTGACCAATCAACCATGCGAGAGCCCTGATTATAATAAAATTTTTGGGTACCTGAGCCGCGCCTCTAGGCTATTGCCCTCTCGACATCCAACCTTCCCGCCGAATGTCTGAATAGTGTATGTGAGATCCATTGCCATTCGCAAATACTACCGGCATTTATTAGAAAGAGCAAGACTCGAACTTGCGCATATAGGCTCATGAGGCCTATGCCTTACCCCTTGGCGATCTTTCTATAATTGATTATAGTCTTTTGAGTAATATTTATATTATTAAAAATGTGGTAAGATTTTGCGCGTAGCTCCGAATTAAAAAGCATATTCCACCGCGCATCCCTAAAACTGTCAATTGCTTTGACTACGGGCGTTGCCGCCGTGTCGCCAGGCGTTATAGTACTTTACTATAATTGGTTGACGGCTTGGACTACTGCGGGTATCCAATCCGGTTCGCTCCCCAAGCTTTCGCGTTGACGCTTCAGTCACTCTCTCGTTGGTGCCTTCGCCCTCGGCTTTCCACTTAGCATATTCTCATTTGATTGATTCTCTAAGTATTACCCAACGTTTAGAGTCACTACTACGCAGTGACGCGCTTACCGCCTAGTTATGATGCTTTAAACTGACACCGCACGTCTTACCGTTGCTACTGGCACGTGCTTAGCCGGTGTTCCCGAACAATTTATGTTATATAATTCTTTAGTTATTTTAAACTAAGCCCATTCGATATTATTGAAATTAAGCAAATCAGCCCCACTAAACGTAGCTTTCTTGCTATACCGTTATTTAGACAACAAGTATACCAGAGGTTTATAAGAGATTGGTCCTTTCGTACTCACTCTCAAAGGCTTTAGTTGCTTAGGCGTTACATAATTTTAGAATGAAGATTACTTCAGTTCCTCTGTTGTTGTGTATAAGTTTAGTATACTAAAAATATACTCAACAATAATTGAGTGTGAAACCATACGGCTACACCTTCAATGCCTTTGCTAACAAAGATAGAATCCGAACTGTCTCACGACGTTCTTAACTCAGATCACGTACCGCTTTAATGGATGAACAATCCAACCCTTATGACCTTCTTCAGCCATAGGATGCGATGATCCAACATCGAGGTTCCTCGTACGCCCATCGATAGGAACTCTAAGGGCGTGTTAGACTGTTATCCCTAGCGTAGCTTTTGTCCGTCGTTCGAGTTTACCAATTATATTATAACGTTCTCTATTAGAAAAAAATCATAGTTTTGTTTCTGCTCTTATTAAGTAAGTATATTGTTGTTATACTGATCGTGAGTTTATTAAAACCCACAACCAGTATAACAACCATCATGGAAGCTTTTTTATACTGGTTGTGAGTTTTAATAAACTCACAACCAGTATAAATAAGCCCCCTTTATTGTTGGGTGTGTTTTTAGTTTACTAAAATCACACCCAACATCATGGAAGGTGTACTTTACTGAAGTTCACTTCAATAAAGTACACCCCCCCCCCCCCTTTATGGTTGAGTGTTATTACCTTTAATGGTAATAACACGCAAACATCTTAAAGGTGTATAGGTTTTAGTACACTAAAACCTATACGCCTCAATGCGAGGAAATTTATATATAACCTTCTATGTTGTTTATATTATAAATGGTCCAAACATACACTCTTTACCTGAATAAATTTCGTAGAAAACCAGCTATCTCACCGAACTTGATTGGCCTTTCACCCCTAGCTGTCGGTCTTCCCAGTTTATTGCCACAAACACGGGTTCGGTCGCGGTAAAGAGCCGCACCTGCCTTCAGCTAGCTCGATCGGTTTCGGGCATAATAAACGTTTTATATTATTTATAACCAAAACCCGGTTCTAGTGCTAAGCTAGTAAAGTGTTGTTGATTATAGTTTTAATTATATTATAGTGTATTTTTATCTGGTTACGTGTTATAACCATGATGGTTGCGTGTTATTACCATTAAAGGTAATAACACTCAACCATAAAGGGAGGGGTGTACTTTATTGAAGTGAACTTCAGTAAAGTACACCTTCCATGATGTTGGGTGTGATTTTAGTAAACTAAAAACACACCCAACAATAAAGGGGGTATATTGTTGTTAGATTACACCTATAATCTAACTCTAATCAACCAACAATAAAAATTATGCGCAACAATCAACACTGGCATATAGAGCGAAGAAAGCGAGGGTCAAAGGCAAGAAGGCTTTCCAACCAAGGCGCATAAAGCTATCATAGCGATAGCGCGGTAAAGTACCTCGAGTCCAAACAAAACCAAAGAATAAGGCCGTGATTTTAATCGCCGAGAATCCCCCAAGAAAATAGAGAGAAGCTAGGGCGCTCATTACTGCCATATTCGCGTATTCACTAATAAAAAATAAGGCGAACCCTAAACTACTATACTCAACATTATAGCCAGCTACTAATTCGGCTTCAGCCTCTGGCAAATCAAAAGGTACGCGTTTTGTTTCAGCAAGAATGCAGACTAAGAAAATTAAGCACAAAGGTAACATTGCATATTGTGGAGTATCGGGCATCTCACTAAAATTTAAGTTTTTCATGCCAGTAGCGTCCGTTACAAATAAACCGATAGAAAGTAGCGCAGCGCCGAGACTTAATTCGTAAGAAACCATTAAAGCTACAGAACGGAGACAACCTAAAAATGCATATTTAGAGTTACTTGCCCATCCAGCTAACATGACACCATAAACCGCTAAGCTACTAATCGCCATTAGTACTAGACCTTGGAATGACGCGTCAGAAATACAAATACCAGCCCACGCTACTTGACTTAGAACAAAACTAATCATAGGACTAGCCGCAAAAGCACCCGCAGAACTAGAATCAGGTAAGATTGGTTCTTTAACACCTAATTTTAAGCCATCATAAAACGGCTGTAGCAAACCCCCAATTCCAGAAATGTTTGGCCCGTAGCGTCGTTGCATAGAAGCCATTACAGTACGCTCTGCTAGAGTAAACAAAGCTACACTTAATAAAACAGGAACGATTAAAATTAAAATGGACGCAATAATCATTTTATAATAAATTCTTTGTGTACAAGGTCTGGGTCCGCCGTTGAAGCGATTGCCCAAAATTCACTACTGCTGAGTACATGGTGTACTAAGGCCCCTTTTCAGTGCCTTCGTGGCCTGAAACCGTTTTAGTCAGGCTAAGAATAAGGTTTGGGCAGCCTTATAGGAGTCACCCACCCAACAGCCTAATTCTGCGCGAGTTTGCATCGCACGACCTTTTTATTAGGTACGATAATATTAGCCGTACATTTCGATATACGGGTAATACAGGTACGATTATTTTATATTAAATAAGGTAAACTCGGGTCCTTAATACCGACACAATAGAAAGGTTGTAAAAAAACCAACCCCTCAATAATCTCTGCTCGAATCGTGGTTCTTGCAGTTAAGTACGGCTTTCTATTTAAGTATTAGCCGTACCATTGTTTCGCTCCCGTTACTGTTCAGGAAGCCGCCGTCCCAGCGAAGCTTGAGCCTCAAAGTTTATGTCCTGTAGCAAGAGAATCAAAGGACCCGCTGTACACTCCGCGACTAACTTTCCACACCCAGCTAAGCTGCATAGGGTCTCTTCGTCCCTTGTCAGCATCTTCGCATCTGCACGAAGATTGCAAATTCACAGATTCCACGTTAGAGACAGCACGACAGTCGTTCAGCCATTCATGCAACGACGCCAATTAAACGTCAAGGGATTTCGCTACCTTAGGACAGTCAGGGTTACTGCCGCCGTTTGCTTTCGCCTTTGGGCAGGCGGCGAATAGTTTACCGCCAGCTCATAACTGTTCGCACTATTCCGTGTTTTTGTTAAACAGGCGCTGTCGTCAATTTACTGTGTCTTTTTAGCCACTCATACTCCACGGTCACGAGTGTATTTTGCCGAGTTCCTTTAACGTGGTTGATCCTATGGCCTGAGTACATTTTAACTAGTCCACCAGTGTTCGGAATACGGTACGAATGTGCTGAGGTAATAGGACTCGAACCTATGATCGTAGAGCCAAAGTCTACAGCCTTACCACCTTGGCTATACCTCACGGCGCATTCCTTTATAATAAACATTTACGCTAATCTTTTATGTTACCGGCGAGCTTCGGCAATAAAAAATACCAAACATATCGAAGCTTCGCATTGCTTAACTAGTGAGCTATTACGCTTTCCAAACACGATGGCCGCTACTAAGTCTATGTTCTAGTAATGAAAGCAAACAAAACCTTTTATATTATTAATTACAATTAAACTCGCGTATAACTCACTCGTACGCCTAATCTTTTAAGCTCGCATGTATTAAACCTTGCGTGGCGCATGAAAGCTGAGCTAGCACCAAACTCAAAATTTTATATTAAAAAGTTAAAATCGAATGAAGGAAGGGGGAGCGTTATCTCTCGGAAATCACACCCCCTTCTTTATTGATCTTAGTTTCACTGCGATCGAATCACTCTTTAAAACGAAACCCTTGGACTTACGGCCATGATCTCCATTTTTTGTTACTAATGTCAGCAGTCTCAGCACTAGTTGTGTTAACAACACAAAATAATCCCAGTGCGTTCTACTACCAATAACAGGTTATAAAATATTTTAGGAAGGTATGTGTTATTATAGTTTACTATAAATACCCCCCCTCTTCTTTTATTGTACTGCACTGATGTAATGTACCTCTCCTCTATTATTATACTGGTTGTGGGTTTGTTAAAACTCACAACCAATATAACATTTCCACAGAAATGAAAGGATTTGAACCTTCGGTCTTATGATTTGGAATCATACGCTTTACCTATTAAGCTACACTTCTCTTTTAGAAAATACTTTAATCAAAGAGAGTATATGGTTGTGTGTGATTATAGTGAACTATAATCGCGCACAACCATAGAGGGGGCTTATTAATACGTGTCTTATATAAGACACGTATTAATAAGCCTCATCGAAAATTTTATATTATATTAAAAAATATTTAAATTAATAACTAGTAGTACGTAAAACAGGTACTTGGCTAAAAACGTGATTAGCCGGAGTAGCGGGTAATACCCATTCAAGTGTTGTGGCAGTACGAGGAACGGTGCGTACAGCATCTTGGAAGGTTGTAGCTAATACAAATAAGCTAATAAAACTAATACTAGCGCCGAAGCTGCTAATAGCGTTCCAGCCGGCAAAGCAATCGGCATAATCAAACATGCGGCGCGGCATACCGGCTAAACCAAGGAAGTGTTGTGGGAAGAAAGTTAGGTTTACACCAATGAAGAGTAACCAAAAATGTACCATTGCGCGACCTTCATTATAGCCTAAACCAGTAATTAAGTTCCCCCAAAAATATAAACCTCCAAAAATACCAAATACTGCACCCATACTTAATACGTAATGAAAGTGTGCTACAACATAGTAAGTCTAAAAAAAACTTGTTTCACAACAAGGATCGGACTATATCTTATCCATCTTAGAGTATGGTAACTTTAAGAAGGACGGTTGCGTATAGTCTCTACAGATCCCTTAGTAATTTTACTTAGAAAGTATATTGCTGTTATAAATACGTGTCTTATCCAAGCCACGTATTTATAACCGCAATATACCCCCTTTATAGTTGTTAGATTACAGGTGTAATCTAACAACCATGATGGTTGCGTGTTATTACCATGATGGTTATGGGGTGTTTTTGTAAACAAAAAAACCCCATAACCATAAAGGGGGATATGTGTGATTATAGTAAACTATAATCACACATATCTTCCATTAAGGTTTCCACGGTATTATCTTGAGCTATAAAGCAAACAAGACTTCACCGTTAGCCATGCCCATATGAATTTTGTGACTAAAATAATAGTAGCCATATAAAAAAAAAACGTACAGACACAACCCTCTATTCTGTATACACGCTTAGAGATAGCAACCAGACAACACGACACTTACTAAATTTGTGTGGACAAATAACGCAAGTTATTTAAGCTTCATACAATTGAAAAAGATTTTGATGGTTATAAATACGTGTCTTATATAAGACACGTATTTATAACCATAGAGGGGGGAGTGTACTTTACTGAAGTTTACTTCAGTAAAGTACACCTTCCTTGATGGTTATGGGGTGTTTTTGTAAACAAAAATACCCCATAACCATAAAGAGGGGATATGTGTGATTATAGTGAACTATAATCACACATATCTTCCTTGATGGTTGTTAGATTACATCTGTAATCTAACAACCATATAAGGGGGGGGGGGTATTTGTGAGTATCTGAGTGTATTGTACAATACACTCAGATACTCACAAATACCTTCTTTGATTAATTAAAATAGTCTTTTTAAATTCATCAAAGCTGTTTTTTTTGGCGCCAAGAAGTGGGTACTTATTTAAATGAGAACAAATATTAATTAAAGAGTTCAAAGACGCAGTTTCAAAGAGATAAAAAGACTTAATGGATTTAGACTTTACTAGACGTGGTTTACTATTAGCTTTAAAGTATAAAGCTAAAAATAATAATAATTCTAGATCATCATTTTGACCAATTGAAAAAGAAGGAACATTGCTACTGACAGCACGAACTGTAAAGCAACCCTCAGCTTCTGTAAATCCGCTAATCCAAGCATGAATGTAATGACGGTTATTCAGGCTCATTTTTAATAGTTTTTGGGCACTGATAACGGTAAACGCGTGTTTATACTTAAACTTACGATAAGTAATCATCCAATTAACATTAGAAACGGGTGAACTTTGCAAATCTAGGCAGCTTTTCAAGAAATAGAGCTGACACTTTAGACGAGTTGTTAGTGGCGGATAAGTATCAAAAATCTTAACAATATTAAAGATTACACGTTTATCATTAACAACCCAAAGAACAAATTCACCATTACTCTGAATAGACACACTGCCTCCAATAACAGCGGCAATTTTGTTTAGCATACGAATATTAGCAGGTAAATTCAAGAGTTTTATTACCATACGAAATTGCAAGCTATGCTTACGCCAATGATTTACTTGAATAGAACCGTCACCATCCATTAAGCCTACAAAGAAACATTTTATGTAATCTGGATTAGAATCTAAATTAGACATTTTTAACCAACTTTTTGATACAAGTACAGCACTAAATAAAAATACATTTCCACAACCATTAAAAATGGTATCGTGTACAAGCATATCTACACCTGCATTAGCAAGGACAACACCGGTTACTCCGCCTACAGTGAATAAGCAAATGAAACCGATAGCGAACCACATTGGTGCAGTTAACCAAACACGGCCGGAGTAGATCGTGGCCATCCAGCTAAAAATTTTCATTCCAGTTGGTACAGCAATAATCATGGTAGCACTTGTAAAGTACGCTACAGTATCAAGGTCAAGCCCAACAGTGAACATGTGATGAGCCCAGACAATAAAACCTAGCAGACTGATAGCCCCCATAGCGCAAATCATTCCAGTTAAACCAAATACGGGTTTTTGACTAAAGAAACTTACTAAATGACTAATAATACCAAAGGCGGGTAAAATTAAAATGTAAACTTCAGGGTGACCAAAGAACCAGAAAAGGTGTTGATATAAAATTAAATCACCGCTGTCCACAAAATAAGCGGTGTTTAAGTTACGATCAGTTAATAGCATAACTAAAGCGGCGGCTAATACAGGTACTGCCAAAATAACTAATACAGCAGTAAAGCTAATCGCCCATACAAATAATGGAATATGTAAAAGAGACATTCCAGGAGCGCGTAAGCCAGCTACAGTAACTAGCATGTTCACAGAACCTAAAATAGAGCTCAAACCGTTTAAATGCAAGCTCAAAATAGCTAAATCGACGCTAGAGCCACTGTGTTGAACACTCAAGGGTGGGTCATTTGTGTTAGTGGTTACACTTGTGTGTAAAACAAGCTCTTACCGCGTGCTACGTGTTTTCACGCAGATCGGACTATACCATCAACTATTTTACTAGATGTAAATTACGTAATTTTTGCTGCAAGTTTTTCAAATATAGCATATTGGTACGCTTATTCTCATTCAAAAAAGCGCGTTGCCATAAATAAAACTCTAAGTGTTTAGAGCCCAATAAAGAATTATTAAAATATTCAACAAGATTACTAATACTTCGTTTATTTGTAGTGTCTAAATTCCAACTAAGGCTAGTTTTGTTAAAGCGTAATTTAGCGTTAATATGAAATTCACGCTGTAAAAACTCAGCGATATGTTTGTCGTGTTTTTGAGATAACCTAAAACCATGACAATATTCTCCAATAGAGTATAAGTGAGATGGTTTTTGTCGACGCACAACATAGAAACTACCTTCTGCTTCAACGAAACCCACAACCCAAGCTTTGCTTGGTTTACGCCGTTCGATCATTAATTTTTGGCGTTCTAATGTATGAGCAAGCGCTAGCTCATCATTCCACATAGTTTTAAAATTAGTACACTTAGAATTATCTAACAATGCTTTATGAAAAAGCTCGAAGTGGTAAGTTTTTCGGGTGTGTAGTGGATATTTTAGAAAAATTGGTACAATAATATTTAACAGTTGACTTTGATTACGTACACGAAATTGCCAAATATTTTTACCTCCGTAAGTGATAGAACCACACCCGAGTTGTTTTTTAATTAGAGCCAATAATTGTTTATCTTTAGCGTGTAAAGCAATTTTAAAAGAGAATTGCCAGCTATCGTTATGCCGATTGGGAGTAATACTAAAAGTGCCATCGCCATCTACCATACCTACAAGCCACTCAAAGAAAAGCTGCTTATTCTTTTTTAAAGAATACGTACTAACATCTAGTGAATTATAAGTTGCCTGACGTTTAGTCTCTGAGGCACGTATAAAAGTATGCGATTGCTCCGAGTTTGAGACACACAGAGCCTTCATCATGCCGGCGGATTGTCCACATGCACTATTAATTGTTACTGCAACACTGTCTAATGAAAAGACATAACTTTTTTGTAATAAAAACAAACAAGTTGTTACGAGTATAATAGCACTAAAAAAATTGTGGAGGTTCCCGCATTGAGTCAGGTTTATACAGCTCAATATTTTGATCGTATGTTCATAAGCTGTCCACCCAGTTCCTGGGCCTTGTTCAACTAAAGTAGATAAAAGGAGCAAAGCCAAAGCCGGGGGGTTTAGCCAAAAACTAATATTGTTTAAGCGTGGGAAGCTCATGTCAGGGGCTCCGATCATAATCGGTAGCAGCCAATTACCAAATCCGCCGAAAAGAGCAGGCATTACCATGAACAATAACATAATAATACCATGACCAGTAATAATGACATTGTACAGTTGTCCGTTACCATCGAGCAAGCCACGTCCCGGCAAGGCTAGCTCGTAACGGATTAACATACTAAGTGAAGTACCAATTAATCCACCGACGAAAGCAAAAATTAAATAAAGTAAACCAATATCTTTATGAGAAGTAGTGTAGAGCCAACGCATTAGATATTATAAGAATAATTTAATATTTTTTATTTGATGATTGAACAGTGGTTTCAAAATAACCAATTAAAGGTAAAATTCCTAGTAGATAGATAAATAAAAAAGCTGTGCAGCAAAGCCCCATAAAAGATGTAACAGGGGTAATTTCTTTACCACCTAACCAAGAAAGCAGAAGTACGTCCGCCAAGAACGCTCCAAAAAGCTTTTCTGTGAAGATAAAAAACTTTCCACCACCCATTCGAATAAAAGGAAGGGCAAACAAACTAGCAAACACAAGCGCAATGGCTACTACACCCATTGCTTTGTTAGGAATTGAACGAAGAATAGCATAAACCCATACTAGGGGTCAAAAGGAGGATCTTGGAATTTTTGGTTCGGTAGATCTATCAAACTGCCCTCCGAACCGTACGTGAATCTTTCGGTTCATACGGCTCTCTAGCAAATAGTGTAATCATGATGACTGCTGTCTTTACTATATCCTGGGTCAGGGTCGTTTCTTTTGGGATACTAACCCCTTTTTTTGCATCCTTTTTCGAACAGATCGCGTTCTACAAAGGTTAGTTTATTCTGGTGTAGTTTTGTGTGGTGTTCTTGGCATAATGGCACTTGTTTTCGATTGATCGCTGCCATTTGTAGGGTAAACCAGTCTAAGTGCAGGCGAGACTTGAGTTCTTTGATCTTTCGTACGTGGTGCATTTGTGCGGGAATTTTTCCACAGATTACACAGCTTAGACCAAGGTTACTTTTGGTTAGTTTATTCGCCCAACTTCGTTCAAGCATTTCCAGGGTTACTGGGTTACTTAAATTAAATTGTCGAATACGCATTAAAGTGTTTGGTTTGTATAAGCTAACCCCCTTGTCGGGGCAAGTCAGTAGGGATCCGAATTTTTTATAAGCTTTGGACATGTAGCGTAGTTTGTATTTAAGGGCGATTGTACGGGCACAGCTCATGTGTAAGTAGCGTACAATGGAGCCTAGGCTACTGCGGTTGTCCGCAAAACTATAATATGTTAGGATTCCACGGATTACTGCATTGTAGTATGCTATAATGTCTGCGTGGTCAAGGTTCACCATACGGGTGAGTCCTTTTGCACGTAGGGTTGTGCCGTTAGGATTCCATTTCAGGAATTGTCGAGCGACAAGTTTATCTATTAATTTATCCATCGGTGCTAGTAGTGCCATTCGGGCTGTAATTCGAGATGGTTTTCCCTTTTTTGTCATTACCACTTTTTTTTCCATTGGTTGTCGCCATTGGATGTAGGTTCCTAAGAAAAACGCCTTTTTACGTGTGGCGGAGGTGATCGAGGTTTTTGCCTCGTTCATTTGTAGGTCAAGATCGTTGTCTAGGAATTGGCGGACTTTGTCTTTAATTTCTGTAGCTAGACTATGAGGTCCAATTACAGAGATGAGAAAATCATCCGCGTATCGCACGTATCGTACGCGGGTGAAGTTTGGGTCCATCAGATTTGCAGCACGAATTTTACGTAGCTCTTGGCGTAAGGTCTTCTTCTCTTCCAGGTTCTCAGTCTTGCTGATCGCGAGGCTGAGTCGAGTGTAGGCTGGGTTCTGGCGTCGTTTGATACCTTTGTCAAGCTCGTTGGAGAGTTGATACATATATTTGTCCAATTCGTGAAGGTAGATATTACAGAGTAGGGGGCTTAATACGCTTCCTTGTGGAGTTCCGATTATAGCTTTTTGGGCTAGGCCACCCATTTCTGCATGTCCAGCTTTTAGGCTTGATTTAATCAAGGCTAGGGTCTTTTGACATTTAATTTCTCGGTTGAGAATGTGCATTAGTTTGTTGTGTTTGATGGAGTCGAAACATTTGGTAATGTCCGCCTCAATAAACCATGCAGCGCCTTTAAATTGTATGTCAATTAAGCTGAGTGCGGAGTGGGTAGATTTCTTTGGTCGGAATCCATGTGAGGTTGGTAGGAACATTGGGTCATAGATGATGTTTAGGACAATTTCTATGGCTTTTTGAACTACCTTTTCTCGTGGTGATGCGATTGTAAGTGGCCTCTTTTCTGTTTTACCTGGTTTAGGGATATAGATTCGACGTGCAGGAGTAAATTTATAGGTTCCGCTAAGTAGCTCCCGGGAGGTTTTGTGCAGGTAAGTTAAGGAAATTCCGTCGAGGGTTTCTCGGTTGGTTCCTTTTGTCATATTTCCCGGGTTGGATTTGATCATTTCGTACGCAAGTACGAGTGTGTTCAAGTCTGCTATATAGTGGATAAGTTTACTTCGACGCTCGATGTCGTTCGGGTCATGCAGCAGGTCTAATAGCTTATCGCACCTGTGAGGGATAATGATAGCATCATTGCTGCCGCTATTTGCCTTCTCCCCTTCAGTTTTTTGGCTTACTACGAGAGATCGCTTCCCCTGTGCCTTTCGGCCGTCGGGCAATGCCAAAGTTCCGTTTCTTTCGCTATCGAGTAGGTTAGGACCTTGCAACCCGTTCGTTTTTAACGTCGCCTGAGAGGCGTTACCTAGGAATGCAGCATAGAGGTATATCTCACTTTCTGGAAGACTACCTATTCCTACAATGCCCATTAGAAGGAGTAGAGCAAGGGTCCATGGTGGGACGGTGTGGCTGTATATCAAGTTCATGAACTTATCCGTACTACTTATAACTTGCAAACAGTTCTTGTGATATCCTCCCTCACTCAGTTTGCTTTCATTCCCGCTTAGCACTGCTCCGTTACCGGAGCCATGCCGGGAAAGTGTTTTATAGCACATTTCACAGGGTGAAATGAACACTGCTGTGCTAGGCAAGAATTGCCAACGAAAGATGCGGCTCAGTGGCGCGCAAAAATACCATTCAGGTACAATGTGTTGTGGTGTTGAATACGGGTTTGCTGGGATTAAATTATCAGGATGACCTAATAAATCAGGATAGAAAAATACAAGGATACTAAAAAATAATGCTAAGAATAAAACGCCTAACATATCTTTAGGTCCAAAATATGAACCAAAAGCTAAGGTACTACTTTGCGCGTTAACTCCTAGCGGATTAGTACTTCCATACTGATGGAGAGCCGCAATGTGGAAAACGCTCAAACCAGCTAATACAAATGGTAATGTATAATGAAAGCTATAGAAGCGGTTTAAAGTAGGATTATCTACGCTAAAACCACCCCAAAGCCAGTACATAATATGTTTACCAACCACTGGAATAGCTGTTGCTAAGCTGGTGATTACAGTAGCACCCCAAAAGCTCATTTGACCCCATGGAAGTACGTAGCCAATAAAAGCAGTGATAATCATAACTAGCAGGATTACTACACCTGTAATCCAAACTAATTCTCGTGGTTGTGCGCCACTACCATAGTAGAACCCGCGCAAAATGTGTACATATACGACAATAAAAAATAAACTAGCACCGTTTGCGTGTGCATAGCGTAAAATAATTCCAGAAGGTACATCAGTCATGATGTGCTGAACGCTCGCAAAAGCATAATCAACATGACCTACATAATGCATCGCTAAAAGAATACCAGTAACAAGTTGACTCGCTAACATTAAACCTGCTAAAGAACCCCAGTTCCACGAGTAATTTAAATTCATTGGGGTAGGGTAACTAATTAAATGAGAATTAATAACACTAAACAGCTGTACTTTATTATGTAAACGCAT